CTAAAAAGATTTGTGCCAAAATAACAGATGCAAAGAAGAACAAAAGACCTTGTACGCGCAATGGGTCTTGAAGTACTATTTCTGCATCTCCTTGACCAAATCCACCCACATTAGGATTACTTGTTAATGGTTGATCAAGTTTGATAGATTCACCCTCTGAAACAAGAAGTTCTGGTCCTGGAGGGATAACATCAACCACTTCACGTCCATCCGAGGCACCCACTATGGTTATTTCGTATCCACCCTTTTCTTTTCGAAAAATTTTCTTTACTATACCGGCTGCTGTAGCATTATAAACTGTATTATTACTCTTGCTTCCGTCAGGATAAATCTGGCCCCTCCCCCTGTTACCACCTACATATATCGGATATTTTAAGAAGTGAACATCTTTCTTAGTAGTAGGGTCCGGGGAAAGAATCGGAAAGGTGATTTCACTATATTTTTGCCCAGGAACAGGACCTATCACAATAATATTTTTTTTATTGGGGCGATAGCTCTGAAAAGAAAGATTGCCTATCTTTTCTTTCATCTCGGGAGAAATACGATCGGTCGGGGCTAATTCAAATCCCTCAGGTAAAATAAGAACAGCCCCCACATTCAAACCCCCCTTTTTGCCGTTAGCAAGAACCTGTTTTAGTTGCGTATCATAAGGAATTCGAACAACGGCTTCAAATACAGTATCAGGAAGAACCGCTTGTGGAACCTCAATATCCACGGGCTTATTAGCTAAATGGCAATTGGCGCATACAATACGCCCAGTTGCTTCTCGTGGATTTTCATAACCTTGCTGTGCAAAAATGGGATACGCATTTGAAATGGATGACCGAGTTATTATATATATCATGACCGATATGGAAATGGATCGAGTAATCTGTTCTTTTATCCAAGAAAAAGTATTTCTAGTTTGCATGGTCCAATCAATCGTTGATCCCGAAAATTTCTACAATAAATTGGGTAGGTTGCTAGTATAGTTCCCTATCCACGATTCTGCTATTTACCTTACTGAACTGAATTTACTGAAATAATATTACTAGAATGTGGGATAAACTCCCCGCCTTGGGTGGGTAGAAATAGAAGGAGTAAGTACGATTTTGAATGCTTTGATTATGTACGAAGTAAGAAACATTATAATTCTAAATTCTAATTGGATTAATATCCGTATATCGTTTTTCTTTTCAATCATTCATTGAATGATAAATCACTACAAGCGATGGGGATACACGATTTAAATAACGGAAAATGCCATATTTTAAAATTGTATCTAGAATGACTGGAAAAGTGGAAACAAGACCAGATATAATTTGATCGTTATGCGCAAATCCAAAATCCTTGTAGATAGAGCCAATCATTAGTTCCCAACCGTGGGGTGAATGAAATCCGATACATAAATCGGTTAATAAAAGAATAGAAAAAGCTTTTATTGTGTCGCTTAAGTTATATAGGAATTCCTGAACCCAAGAGTTAAGAAGAATAAGTTCTTTATTTCCCAGAATAGAATACCCACTTAGAATAAGTAAACAGATTATATTTGTCGAGAAGTGCAAAATCATATGGATACAATCCTCATTGTGCATCTTGATCAATTGAATCATTTCATTGTGGATTCCTATACGAAGCTTTTGTAGATATGTTTCCGGGTATTCCTTTATCATTTCGTCCAACAAAAGGAGCTCCTCTAATTCGATGAATTTTTCTAGAAGACCCCTTTCTTGAATATCATTCAAAAAAGTTTCAGATTGATTAATATTCCACCAATTAGTAACCCAAGATTCCAGACTTTTTTGAAATGATAGAGAGATACACCAGGGTAAAAATACTATAGATACAAGATATAGAAAGGGAATAAATGCTCTCTTTTTTTCCATTTTTTTTTTTCATCTATAAATTGTTAACGAACCCGTCGCGCTCGTCGACTCTATGCGACCTAGTATTTCTATGAAACATGAGTTCTATTATTCTATTACAAAGTATCGAATCCATGAGTCTATTTTCTGTTTTTTTTGTTCTAATTTGTTAATTAGTCCTTGAATCTTGAAAAAACACAAAATTTAGAATAAAGAATCCACTCTGAATTCGAATGAATAAACAAAAAAATCGTGTTTCCAGATATTGCAATTGGTCCATCCAATTCGAAGCAATTCCTTCCTTTTAATGAATACGTGGGACATCCACTTCAATTAATGAATATTATTTTGATTTCAAGACGAGAGAACTTACTTGACTACCAAAATATCAATAATATCAATCAAATCTTTGGAAAAATTTCACAAGTTACCCCTAGCACAAAATAACGAATTGAGGGTCTGAATGTGATGATCAAAAATGGGTAGCAAAACAAAACAAAATTCGAATAATAAAATTCTCGTTATAATTATAAGAAAGCCAATTGTTTGATCATTAAAGAGAACAAAAGAAAGAATAAAAATAAAACGAAAGATTGCTAAATAATATAAGAAAAATACAGGATTTTTTTGTATTGTATCTAACCTATCAATTCTAACTACTGGGCCTAAAGAAAGTTATTTATTTCGATTTGATATATGGAATGAGTCCATTATTATTTCTATTTTTTACTTTTTTTTTTATTACTGTTACTGAATTGAATTGAGAATTGAGTTGAGTCGATTTCCATACGAACAAAAAACCCCTTTTTGCAGACAAATTTGTAAACAAAAAAAAATTCTCCTTTTGGTTTTTATGTATACCCGTATACGTCTGTTTTGACCCGAATGGGTGTTCTGATTTAATTTCCGTTATTTACCTTACTTAAGGTACGCCATATAAAAAAGGATTGTAGATTTTTTATTTTATTCCGAGCTGAGAAAGAAAGCATTCATTTCAAAATACTTCATTCAATTGGTACACGCAGGAAATAGGCCAATTCAGCAGCTTTTTGTTCAATTTCTCGTGGAGTAAAATTCTCATCAGTACGGGTCAAGGGAATGGCCCCCTGACCTCTGATTTCCAGATAAAGGACACGACGAGTATAAATACCCTCTTTAAGTTCTATTCTAATGGACTGAATATCTTTTATAAGAAATCGGAGGAAGATGCGACGATTTTTTCCAGGAAATCCCCAACGAAAAATACATACTATTCCTTCTTTTCTATCGAATCGATCATAACCACTACCTACATTCCAAGAAATTGTACACCACAAATAGGAGCTAATAAAGAGGCCTGCGACCCCATAGAAAGACATCACGATCCCTTGTGGAAAAAAAATAACTTGCTGGGGGGGGAATAAAGATATCAAATTCCTACCAAGATAGCTGGAAATTCCAACTAATAAGAATCCTAATGAACCTAAAAAAAGGATAAATGCCCAGCAGAAATTACTTATTTTTCTAGATCCCGTTATAAGCTCTATCCATATACGTTCTGATCGCCAATTCATAGTAGATCGGGTTGCATTTTATTTGAATTGAAAGAATATCCCAAATGAATTTGACTTTCCTTATTCTTTTTATTTCCGATGTAACTCTCTTCAACTAGTACCATTCTGATGTGAATCTTTACTTTTAACTAGTTAGATCAAAAATAATAAATCTACCCCTAATGTCATGTTTCCGCATGCACATGCATAAGGGCTCCTTCGTTTATGTTCGGAAGAAATCACGTGGTAGACCATTCTGCTAAATAGATATCTGTTTTATGATTCAAGTCTAAGTCTTGAAAAATTAGATTTGGCCCACAGGATCTAAACAATCTTGTTTTTTTGAACATGAAGGAATAAAGAAGCCATTGCAATTGCCGGAAATACTAGGCCTACTAGGGGCACAAAAATAGAGGGAAAGTTGATAGTTGTCATAGAATGGGTACCTCGATTTACTATATTGTACCTGTTTGTTATATTTTTTTTGTTATTATGTTATTATATTAATAAATTAATTCGAATTCGAATTCTATATCTATAGAAGTAGAAGTAAGTAGAGTATATATAATAAGTGCAAGGAATGTAGAACTAAAAAAATAACCTTTCCACATATAATATATGATAATCGACTTTATTATTCTTCATTTTTTCTTCTTTCTTTTGCTTCTACTAATTCAATAAAAAAAATAGATGGATTTTAAATAAGGAAAAAGGGGATTCCCGGAAAATCCCGAAAGAGGAAAAAAGTGATTTATGAATTATATACATATGTCAAAATGGAAAAAGGGAACATGAAATTTTTTTTATTTGACAGATTTCGCAGAAGGAAAAAAAAGGTAAGAAGTCCTTCTTTTTTTTCCTTCTTATTGATAGGGGTTTCCTGATTAGTAATCGGAAATATAATGAATATATATTCTATATTCATTATATTTTTTTATTTTTTATATTCTACAAATAGGGCGTCGCCAGCTAAAAACTTCAATCCTTCTAGTTTTTACTTTGATTCCGATAAACCAAATACTTTGATTGAATTGACACAAATAATTGACCCTAATGCTTGGCTTGGGTTTTATTCAAAGGAAAAAAACCGTGCAGCTCAAGTAACTCACTTAGAGCGCTCTTTAAAAGATTACGTGGTAAGACTGGATCGAATAAACCCTTTTCGAATAAATTTTCGGTTGTTTGTGCACCTTCGGGTACTTCCTCCTTCAAAACTTCCTCAATTACTCTTTTACCCGCAAACGCAATTTCGGCGTCTGGTTCGGCAATAATAATATCCCCCAACATACCAAAACTGGCTGTCACACCACCACTAGTGGGCGATGCAAGAATTGATATATATAATAATTTTTTTTCGACCGGTTTATAGTGATAGTCGTACAAGGCAGAAGATATTTTAGCCATTTGCATTAAGCTCACAATGCCTTCTTGCATCCGTGCCCCTCCAGAAGCACATACTATAATAAGGGGTAGTGAATTTTTGGTAGCATATTCAATCAACCGGGTGATTTTTTCACCTACTACGGCTCCCATAGAACCCCCTATAAACCCAAAATCCATAACACCAATTGCTAAAGGAATACCGTTTAGTTCACCTATACCTGTTTGAATAGCTTCAGGTAACCCGGTCTCGTCTTGGTAAGAATCATAATAATCTATATAATTTTTATCCTCTTCTTCATCATCTTCGGGCTCAAAATAATCAGATTCTGCGAACTCTTCTTCATCAAATTCTTCTTCATCAAATTCGAATTCAAAATCATTAGATTCCTTGGACTCTTCTTCCTTGGACTCTTCTTCCTTGGACTCTTCTTCATCAAATTCTTCTTCATCAAATTCGAATTCAAAATCATTAGATTCCTTGGACTCTTCTTCCTTGGACTCTTCTTCCTTGGACTCTTCTTCCTTGGACTCTTCTTCCTTGGACTCTTCTTCCTTTTTCGAACCATCTCTCCGCTCGAATTCAGATTCGGATCCAAAATCACTATCTTTTTTATTAAGAGCCTCTCTCGACTCGTACCAACCGAAGTCAAATTCGTATGCAGCATTACTAACCTTTCTATTAAGAGCCTCTATAAACTCGTCCCAATCGAAGTCATCTTCGGATTCAAAAAAATAACTAGATTCCTTGAACTCTTGTTCCTTGGACTCTTCTTCCTTGGACTCTTCTTCCTTGGACTCTTCTTCCTTGGACTCTTCTTCCTTGGACTCTTCTTCCTTGGACTCTTCTTCCTTGGACTCTTCTTCCTTGGACTCTTCTTCCTTGGACTCTTCTTCCTTGGACTCTTCTTCCTTGGACTCTTCTTCCTTTTTCGAACCTTCCTTATCTTTTTCCGAAATTTCTTCTAACCCGGTCTCTTTGGGGGATAAATCCATATGGTCCCGATAATATCTCCCTTCCAATCCAGAAGAATCACTAGAAGCTGCGGACTCTTCTTCTCTTTTCGATCCTTCCTTTTCTTTTTCGGAAATATCTTTCTTGACAGGATACGTAACATCCTCTGAATCCATAAAAATATAAGCAAGAGGGTCTTCCTCCTCTTTATATACGTTAATACCATCCATTTGGCGTGCTGAATCTCCAGAAGAGTCTTTATCAGGATCATGACCAGGTGGATTTTGACAGTATCCATCCCCCTCTTCATTTTCATTACCACCCCTTCGACCCAATAAATCTCCAGAAGAATCCTTATCCGGATCCAGAGCAGTTCGGGGTCGACAATCCTCATCCCAATCAATATGATCTTTTGAATCCTTCGGGAAATCAATCTGATCTCCGGAAGAATCGGCAGAAGAATCTCTATCAGGATCAAGGTCAGTTGGATTTTGAGAATACTCATCCGGATCCATATCATCTCTAGAATCCGGATCAATATGGTCTCTAGAATCCTTAGCAAAATAAATATGATGAATAAGATCTTTTGAATCTCTTCGGCCCGATAAATCTCCAGAAGAATCTTCATCAGGATCAAGATCAGTTGGATTTCGAAAATCCTCATCTGGATCAATATCATCTCTAGAATCACTCGCAAAATCAATATGATCTTTTGGATCCTTCGGGAAATCAATCTGATCTCCGGAAGAATCGGCAGAAGAATCTCTATCAGGATCAAGGTCAGTTGGATTTTGAAAATCCTCATCCGGATCCATATGATCTTTAGAATCCCTCGCAAAATCGATATGATCTTTTGAATCATAAATCTGATCTCTGTAAAGATCTTTTGAATCATAAATCTGATCTCTGTAAAAATCTTTTTTATGTTTTTCAGCAATACCTTCAAAGGATTTGTGCATACCAAGGCAAAAAGTTTCCGAAAGCTTGGAAAGAATCCTAAACCTCTCCCTTTCGCCAATGTCGCCAAGAATAAAGAAAAGATCAAGCTCATTTTTGTAAGATTCCTCCATCTCATTTTTGTAAGATTCCTCCATAAATTTGTAAATCCCAGAAACACTTTTTGGAATTTTCCTAAAAAAAGTAAGGTCAAGATAATCATAACTAATTTGTTTTTCACAAGAATCAGATAAAAGCGAAAATCCAATCCCCAGGCTGCCAGCTTCTTGACAAAATTTGAGGCAATCCATCTCGTGTTTGGGAAAAGATTCAAAAAATTCGGACAGATCAATCCCAAATTTGGAACAAGATTGTTCCAATCTGGGAAGATCCACCCGATTTTCGAAAAAAAGCTTATAAAATAAGGGAGAAATACTACAAATATTTCCGCAGGGCAGACGAAAATAGTAAATCTCAATCGCATTATTGCCCAAAAGTTTCTCATCAAATTCTGTCTCAAAAGCTTCGGAACACAATTCATCGTCTTTGAAATACGGCTCATAATCCTTGGAAAAAAATTTACGAAAAGCATCTTCATCTGATTTATAGTATTTAGAAAGTATCCAACAAATTTCAAAATGAACAAGCCCACCTTTTTTGGCGCATTCCTCGAAAAAACCAGAATCCCTTGTATCATATTTCGCACACCCGAAAAAAATTTGGAAAGGGCTAATCTCCCCTTCGTGGAGTTCCTCGAAATAATCAGGTCTATCAATCCCGCATTTGAAACAATACTTATCATTTTCGCGATCCCGCTCCTTGTCGGTATTATTTAGTATTTCAACGAATACAGAATTCTTACTATAATAACCCATAAATTCTTTTAAGAATTCTTTGTAGTTAATTTTTTCATAAAAAACTTCTCTATCAAATTCAATTGGATCCCTCGAAACCATGTCTTCATCCATGGGAATCCAAGTGCCTTTATCAATCAGAAGCGCTAGCCTATCCCCACTATTCATTCTTATATGAATTCCACAATTCTCGCAGATTCTCGCTGCATTTAAGGGGTCTTCTTTGTAGTGCAAACGATAACAATTGTCGCAGTGATACCACAAATGCGCAAATTTTCGCATGGGGTCCGTTTCCGTTATATTCTCTGTTCCATCAGTTTGCTCATTTACGTCCCGTTCCAGATCCCGCTTCTCCATATTATTTACCTCCTCTCCCGGGTTTTTAGTTAATATAATATTATCAATTCCCCTATTTTCGGGGATCCATCCAAGACTTTCTGTATCACTTATCCTGGTATCCTCCGCGCTAAAATTCTTTTCATCAAGAGAACCCGAATTTTCTGTTGCTTCAGTGAGGAATTTATACTTGTGTCCTAAGTTCCTTTTTAATTCCAAGAAGGGTAACCGCCCTTTTTTTACAAAAGGTTGGTTTATCAAATTGAAAATAAAAGTCATAGTTATTAGAACCCCCTAATTTCTGTACTTTTATAAAAAATAGAAAGAAGATAAGAGATATTGTTTATATTTATAAAGATTAAAAAATGAAATATTAAAGCAATTTATTGAAAAGTAAATTGCGGGATATCCGTGTTATCTATGATATTTGTAAGAGTTGAATGCATAATTTCAAAATTTCCGATCAGATCATATGAAATGAGACCCACACGAACCGTTGTTGTATTTATTATCACGCATCCCATTTTATGACATTATAATTCATAGTAATCAATCAATGTAAAGATAAATAAAACTTTTAGAAAATTATTTTACTAAATATCCTATTCTTAGTCGGTAATTTTTTCCATCTATTTGTTTCTATATTTATATAAAAAAAAATTACCTTTGTCAAGTAGTCGGTAATTTTTTCCATCTATTTGTTTCTATATTTATATAAAAAAAAATTACCTTTGTCAAGTAGTCGGTAATTTTTTCCATGGTAAATTTTACCCTTAGGGCTATACGGACTCGAACCGATGACCTTTTCGGTAAAACGGATCAATCAAACGGATTGTTATAAAAATGATTTAGTTTCAAGGACCCAACATGCATTTTTTTTTTGCATTGGGCTCTTTCATTAACTAATGTAAATATCAGCCAGTCCGCCATCTTTTTTCTATCAAGAAAAAATATGGTTCCATGTACTCTACTTCATTATTTACTTGACCTTTGGTTCATAAGCACTACCAAAGTGTTTCAAAGAAGAGTTTTATCTTGACGTAGGTGCGCCTTTGGCATCGATTATTTAAAATCTTAAATAGAGCCTCCGTCGTTCGGCTTAAAAAATCCAATATGAAAATTTGTACGCCTTAAAGTTCATAGGACGAAAAGAGATTTTTTGAGGCCCTTATGCTCATTATGCCTAGCATTGAATACCCTCGGAATCCACCATATCAAATCAAGATATGAAATTAATACAATACAATAATGGGGTCTATTTAGCAACTAAACGAGCACCTGAATCGAACCGAACTAGAACTAATTGTCAGGCTATTATTCTCTTGTTTTTTTTTTCTCAAAGTCATAGAGTAAGACATGGATTTAGCAAGCTTTTGATTGCACGGCGGACTTCCTTGAAAAACATTGGCGCTCGTGTAAACGAGCTACTCTACCAACTGCGCTATAGCCCTTGTGTTGTGCTACATATTTTTTTTTAGCATTCGGATAATTATTTGTCAAGATTTCTATTCCACGATTCAACATCATAGCTCTTCGGTCTGTTTGTTTGATTAATATTGCTTATAAACACTATTCCATTTATAATCCATCTATAGCGAGGGTTCCCTTTGTAATGATAAACGACCTACTTAACTCAGTGGTTAGAGTATTGCTTTCATACGGCAGGAGTCATTGGTTCAAATCCAATAGTAGGTAAAACTTATTATATACCGTCGACTCCGGTATCTAATAAGTTTTTATACTCACCCTCCGATTATTAAGACTATATATAATCGACTATATAAATTTATAATCTTATAATTCTGAATTTTTATATTTTCTATTTCTTTTTTTTTTCGTTGAACCAGAATCCTATTTTTCGTTGTATTTTATTTTGTTGATTCAATCAAATAAAAAGAAAAATAGGATATCTTCTCTATATAGATTCTATAGATAAAAAGTGTATAAACAAAACCTCTTTTGATTATTTGGACGCACCAACTAGTTACGAAATCGTATTGGTAGCCTCTACTCGTGTCTTAGCTCGTCTGAGAGCTAGATTTGCTTCAATTATTTGTCTCTTTCCTTCGGCTTTACTCAAGTTAGCTTCTGCTTTTTCAAGAGTTTGCTGGGCTTCTTGTGGATCAATGTCACTACCCCTCTCAGCCTCATTTACTAAAACAGTGATCTCATTATTGCCTATTCTAGCAAAACCGCCCATCAGAGCCATTGTTAACCATTGTTCGTTAAGGCGTATTCTCAAAATCCCTATATCTACAGCTGTGGCAATAGGAGCGTGGTTTGGTAATACGCCGATTTGGCCACTATTAGTAGGTAAAATTATTTCTTTTACTTCGGAATTATAAACAATTCGATTAGGAGTCAGTACACAAAGATTTAGGGTCATTTCTTCAATTTGCTCTCCATTTCTAAGTTCATAGCTTTCGCGGTAGCTTCATCGATGTTACCTACCAAATAAAAGGCCTGTTCAGGGAGACTATCTAATTCTCCGGAAAGGATCAATTGAAACCCTCTAATTGTTTCTGCTAGGCTAACATATTTTCCCGGGGAGCCCGTAAATACTTCTGCTACGAAAAAAGGTTGTGATAAAAAACGCTCAATTTTTCGTGCTCTTGCTACGGTTAAACGATCTTCTTCGGACAATTCGTCCAACCCAAGGATAGCTATAATGTCCTGAAGTTCTTTGTAACGTTGTAAGGTTTGCTTAACTCTTTGCGCCGTTTCATAATGTTCCTCGCCAACGATCCGAGGTTGGAGCATAGTTGACGTTGAATCTAAGGGATCCACTGCTGGATAGATACCTTTGGCGGCTAATCCTCTTGACAGTACGGTAGTGGCGTCTAAATGTGCAAATGTCGTGGCAGGAGCGGGATCGGTCAAATCGTCTGCAGGTACATAAACTGCTTGAATCGAAGTTATGGACCCTTCTTTTGTAGAAGTAATTCTTTCCTGTAATGAGCCCATTTCGGTACTAAGAGTAGGTTGATAGCCCACAGCAGAAGGCATTCTACCCAATAAGGCGGATACTTCAGATCCTGCTTGTACGAAACGGAAGATATTGTCGATAAATAGAAGTACGTCTTGTTCATTAACATCTCGGAAATATTCCGCCATAGTTAGGGCAGTCAATCCAACTCTCATACGTGCTCCCGGCGGTTCATTCATTTGACCGTAGACTAGAGCCACCTTTGATTCCGCAATATTTTGTTCATTGATAACTCCGGATTCTTTCATTTCCATGTAAAGATCATTTCCTTCACGAGTACGTTCACCTACTCCGCCAAATACGGATACGCCCCCATGAGCTTTTGCAATGTTGTTGATCAATTCCATAATGAGTACTGTTTTACCCACTCCAGCTCCCCCAAATAGTCCGATTTTTCCTCCACGTCGGTAGGGGGCTAAAAGGTCTACCACTTTAATTCCTGTTTCAAAAATAGATAATTTAGTATCTAACTGGGTAAAGGCGGGCGCAGATCTATGAATAGGAGATGTTGTGCGAGTATCTACGGGACCTAAATTATCAACAGTCTCTCCAAGTACGTTAAAAATTCGTCCGAGAGTTGCTCCACCGACTGGAACGCTTAAAGGAGCTCCTGTGTCAATAACTTCCATTCCTCGCGTTAGACCGTCTGTAGCACTCATAGCTACAGCCCTAACTCGATTATTTCCTAATAATTGTTGTACCTCACAGGTCACATTAATTGGTTGACTCACAGTATCTCGACCCTTAACTACCAGAGCATTGTAAATATTCGGCATCTTACCTGGAGGAAAAGCTACGTCCAGTACCGGACCAATAATTTGAGTGATACGCCCCAGCTTTTTTTTTTCAAGTGTGGAAACCCCAGGACCAGAAGTAGTGGGATTGTTTCTCATAATATATAGTTCATAATATATAGTTTTTTAAAGTAACTATGTCGAAATTCTTTGCAAAAATGAAAATTATCGAATCCAAAATAAAATAAATGTCCGATAGCAGATTTCTTAATTAAATAAGAAATTAATTAAGAAATAGGAGTTAGCACTCAATTTTTTTTGGTACCATCCAAAGGAATCCAATTCAATTGTTCACTTATTCCATTTTTACTTATTCTAGTCAATTTCAATGAGTGAATTCTCAAGTTCACTCAACTGATTTTCAAAAAAAAAATATCAAATGGATGAACAAAAATCTTGAGAAAGTCTTTTATTTGTCTATCATTATAGACAATCCTTTCGATATTATCTACGAAAGTCGAACTCGAAACTATATTTAAATATTTAAATTGAATTTATGATTCATTATTTCTATCGCACTGGAACTAAGTTCTTATTTAGTATATTGATTTATGTCCAGCCTATTCCTTTACCCTTTCCCAATAGAATTCCGCGTATTTTCACATCTAGGATATACATATACAACATATCTCGTTGTCAAGAGTGAATTTCGAATTATTTAGGTCTTTCGATTCAAAAGGGGGTAAGAAATTGGAAACTTGAAAAACAAGGGTTGGGTTGCGCCATATATATGAAAGAGTATACAATAATGCTGTATTTGGCGAATCAAATACATGGTCTAATAACGAACCATTTTGATTAGTTGATAATATTAGTTGAGAATTTTATGAAAGATTCCTGTAAAAGGTTTCATTAAGTCCTGATTTTTGTCGAGTAGACCTTG